GTCTCAACAAATAAGTAATTATAGGAGTAAAGTGTTGATATAATTCGAAGAAGCAAACGACAATTTAATTTCAAGTTAATAAAGAAAAAAAGTAAAATAAGTATGTAATCTAAGGTACTTTTTTACATTTCTAGGATTAAACAAAAGGATTCGCAAATAAAAGCGCTAATGCCACAACCAGTCCGTAAATTGTTAAAGCTTCCATAAAAGCTAGACTAAGCAATAAAGTACCTCGTATTTTACCCTCTGCTTCTGGTTGTCTCGCAATACCCTCTACCGCTTGGCCTGCAGCAGTACCTTGACCAACTCCGGGTCCAATAGAAGCAAGTCCTACAGCCAATCCAGCAGCAATAACGGAAGCGGCAGAAATCAGTGGATTCATGGTAAGTTCCTCACACCAAAAAAAAAGAAATGGTTAATGATACAATCAACCAATGAATTATTACTTAATTTTATCATTAAGTTTGATCATTAAGATCTATTGGGTCGGAGTAACTAAAAACTAATGATAATATTACTGAATCGTCAGAACTACTTCGATATCTCATTTTTTGTTTATACCCATGATGAAGTTTTTGTAAATCCATATACATACGGCTCTAGTTATTGCATTTCTTTCTTTCCAACCATTCTTTCATTCCATCCTTCGTTCTTTACTCTTCTATATCCTTGAGTTCATCTGTTTTTTCATCCAATACACAATCACAAATGAAACAGAAGAAAGGACTTGACTTATCTTGTAATCCATCTAATCTAAATGCAGTAAACTGCAATCAAATCAATATATGCAATCATCAATATATGCAATGGATATCAATATGATCGATATCAACGATATCAATATGTATATCAATACATATATATATATATATATTTTTTTTATTTATTTTGCTATATATATTGCTATATATATATTACATATATATAGCATATAGTTAGATATATATATAGTTAGTTAGTATATAGGTAAGGCATAAGGACTTCTATTTATATATAGATAGGACTATATAACTAGTGAATATCTAATATTACATATACATATTACATATACATTTCTTTCTTCCATAACGTAAACTGGCCACATTTTATATTGAATCGGATTATAGAATCATTCCTCGAAACCCACACAAAAAGTGGCTGGACTTATAGACATTACATACATCTAGTGTGACCTCCCCAACCCATCTTTTTTTTTTACAATTCCGTAATATCGTTCATCTTCTCTCCTACGACTCTAGGTCATATATTCATACGTATTTATATCTATTATGTTCTCCAACCAAGCAGATTATCTTGAACCATGCATGAATTGGGATAAGCTAAAAAAAAAAGACTATTTAGAAAACTAGTCAATGATGACCCTCCATGGATTCGCCTATATAAGCCGCGGCTAACGTTGCAAAAATAAGAGCTTGAATACCACTTGTAAATAATCCAAGAAACATGACAGGTATAGGAACTACTGAAGGGACTAAAGAAACAAGAACAACAACTACTAATTCATCAGCCAATATATTCCCGAAAAGTCGAAAACTAAGAGATAAGGGTTTTGTGAAATCTTCTAGGATGTTAATTGGTAAAAGTATTGGAGTTGGTTTGATGTATTTCTCGAAATAACCCAACCCTTTTTTGGTAAGACCTGCATAAAAATATGCCACTGACGTGGGTAAAGCTAAAGCAACAGTAGTATTTATATCATTCGTGGGCGCAGCTAACTCCCCATGAGGTAACTGTATGATTTTCCAAGGTAAAAGGGCACCTGACCAATTAGAAACAAAAATAAATAGGAACATAGTTCCAATAAAGGGAACCCAAGGTCCATATTCTTCTCCAATCTGGGTTTTGCTCAAGTCTCGAATAAATTCAAGGACATATTCAAAGAAATTCTGACCGTCGGTCGGAATGGTTTGTGGATTCCGAACAGCTATGATGGCTGAACCTAACAAGATAGCAATTACGACCCAAGAAGTGATAAGTACTTGGGCATGGATTTGTAAACCTCCTATTTGCCAATAGAAATGTTGGCCTACTTCTACACCCGATATATCGTATAACCCCTTGAGTGTTTTAATGTAACATGGTATAACATTCATATTGTCCTCTGATAGAAATTGAACTTCAAAAAAGGAATTAGTTTGATTCAACCATTTCTTTCTCAACTCACCAACTTGAATCATTAATCATATATTTAGGATACCAAGAAATCACATAACATCATAATATATATCAATATCCCCAGTTCTTTTTTTTTATCTATTAAAAAAAAAGTAACCGATCCAATAAATCTATGGAGTTGCCCAATAATTAACATTAACTAATTTTATTATTCTTAATCTTAATCATAATCAACGATTTCTTATATAGCTAGAACGACCTTCACAAATTGCGGATACTAATTTGTTAAGAATCAATCGAATTGAAGCTATAGCGTCATCGTTGGCTGGAATCGAAATATCTGCAAGATCTGGGTCACAATTTGTATCGATTAAACAAATCGTTGGAATCCCCAAAATGGCACATTCTCGAAGAGCCGTATATTCTTCTTGCTGATCAACGATGATCACAATATCAGGCAATCCCGTCATATATTTGATCCCACCGAGATATGTTTGCAAGGTAGATAATTTTCTCTTCAACATTGCTGCATCTCTTTTGGGGAGACGGTTGAGTTTCCCCATCTTTTCTTCTGCTCTTAAGTCCCTGAACTTATAAAGTCTCGTTTCCGTAGTGGACCAATTCGTTAACATACCACCGAGCCATTTTTGATTAATAAAATGAGACCGAGCCCTTATTGCAGCTGATGCTACTGAATCCGATGCTTTATTTTTGGTACCGACGATTAAGAAGTTTTTTCCCCTACTTGCTGCATCAAAAACTAAATCACAGGCTTCTGATAAAAAACGAGCAGTTCTAGCGAGATTTGTAATATGAATACCTTTACGCTTTGCAGAAATGTAAGGGGCCATTCTAGGATTCCATTTCTTAGTACCATGACCAAAATGAACTCCTGCTTCCATCATCTCTTCCAAATTGATGTTCCAATATCTTCTTGTCATTTTTTCCCACACTTCCTTTTTGTTTTTTCTTTTTCGTATTATTAACAAAGAGACGAGGTACCTTGAAATAAAAGATTGTTCCGATGGAACCTTCTACCGGGGATTGACCATTGATACACGGCGCAAACCATAAATTTTTTTAATTACTTATTTTATTTATTACCAAATCAATAATCAGACCAGTATAGTTAAAAGATAGTTAAAGTGAAAATGAATCCGCTCTTAGGAATCATTAAATCGCATAAATGATTGTTCTGATGTCTCATGTAAATTTGTCTCATGGAAATTGTTTGTCGCGTAAGACGTAAGAACAAAATAATTCTCTATGGTGTAACAAAATATCTCTCATTTCCAACTCGAATAGATTTTTTCTTTTGATTTCCAAATAAATGTTTTTGTCTTGCCTTGAACGGTGCACAAATTTTTGGAATCCGGTACCAACAGGTATAATCCCCCCCAGAACAACGTTCTCTTTCAGGCCTTTCAACCAATCAATACGACCTCGTAGAGCAGCTTTTGCTAAAACTCGAGCGGTTTCTTGAAAACTTGCTTCGGATATGAAACTTTGAGTATTCAGAGACGCTCTTGTTATTCCCAATGAGATTGCCCGATAACAGATCGATTCGTCCAAAGCGCGCCCTGCTCGTTCCGCTCGCAACAATCCGATTAATTCTCCAGGCGAAAAAACATTAGACATTCCATCTTCTGAAACCAACACTTTTGATGTTACTTGACGTACAATAATCTCTATATGTCTATTATGGATCTGTACCCCCTGGGATCGATAAACCTTTTGGATCTTATTAACCAAAGAGATACGACTTTGGGCTATGGTTAGCTCAGCTCCAATCAAAAACCCCCAGGGGATCCCAAGAATTCTTGGTATACGCTCGTTCCAACCTTCAACTCTCCTTTCGAGGTTCATCGATATTGAATCAATCGAACGCACTTCTAAGATTTGTTCTACTTTTGGAAGACCTTGCGTTATGTCACCAGATCTCGATTTTTCATATATAAATGTAACTAATGTATCTCCTTCGTAAAGGATTTTCCCATAATGACCATGAACAGTTGCTCCAGGAGTAGCCAAATAAGACTTAGCCGATCTTATAACTAAAAAGTCGACATTAACAATTAAAATTTGACCAGATTTTTTTACGTGTGGTTCGTATTTAAATAGACATACATTTTCACAAATAAATTGTCCAAGGCTAATTTTGATCGATGTCTCTTCACAATAATCATGATGGAGAAAGCACCAATTCAAATGGAATGGGTTCAAAATGATGTTACTGCATAGATCGGGATTATAAATCCTTCTATTTTCATCTATTAAACAGTATTTAAGTACTTGAAGTACTTGGAAAATCTGTTTCAAATTGTCAAGTAGCAAATATTTCTTTAACACGATCTGATTATGAGTTATTAAATGGTAAGATGAATAAAAATTTGATATTTTAGGTACAATAGCGCCTAAGGGACCTAAATAATCCCTAATTGGAATTAGGGGATCCGATTCTTTTGTCACATTGTTATATTTCGAACTATTGAATGGACCAATTCGAGAACAATTGGATGATGACAAAATTAGCAAAGATTGGCATTCCTTATTTCGATTCAACAACATACCAATAGTTCCTTGATGTTGGCTAAGTGATTGAATCTTCGCCTTGGAATAAAAAGGATTGATATTGGTGCAATCTAATCCATTATCGGGAATCAATCCGGAACTTGCCCTATCATACCTTTTTCCGGTATACGAAATAGTGGACTTGACTAACTCAATTCTTATGAAATCGCGAATTAGATCATTTGCCCTTACCTCAACAAAGGAAGCATGAACCTCTTCTATAGAACCATTTTGTTCTTGGTCCCAATTCAATACTAAGCAAGTCCGAACTAATTGAATACTTGTGTGATAAATTCCTCGAATTGACTTGCCAT